GATTTTTAAAAACTTGGAAATTTTAGTATTGGGGCCATTTTATAAAATTTTAATCCTAATTTTTAGGCTTTTGTTGACGAATAATTTGTGGTGTTATATTTATATATGTTATATATAATATGTGGTGGCATAAGTTAACCCATACTACAACTTGTTAACTTTGGACGCTTGGTTGAGCCTTCCTTGGTTTCGGGGTTTGACAAGGATAACAGGATTTTCTGAGCGTAGGGGGTAAGGGGGTTTGTCGCGCAAAAACCAAAGGGGGCATATAGTATAAAGATGTGTTGAGTAAATATACCTTATGCACCTGAGATAAACCAATGTAACTCTTATGTTATGTCTTTCTATCATTAACCTATATTACTTGAAAACAGGTATAAATGATCCACCTTGACAGCTATTTGAATTTGCACTGTGAGATGCCAATTGAAAGGAAACCAAAAAGAGATACGTTATGCATTTAAAAGAACGCCCGGCATGGTGGGTAACGAGACATATGTACTACACCATTAATCAGATGCCAGTATAATTATCCGAGGGTGGAGTTCTACAGTTATGTACCTGAAATAGGAACCAGATGCCAGTAATAGTTCATTTTGTGCGACCCCCACAATTATTGTCCCTGATTCTATCATTAATAATTTGCCTTTATATAAACTGGTTGGTGGTCTCTTACTACATTAATATTTACTAAAATAGATGTTAGTTGATTATTTCAAGGTAAATTTTGAGGACAATATAATGGGAGATAACCTATTTCTTCATTTTAAGATGAGTTCATGTTGAATTTAAATGTATGTCTTATGCATACCTTAAAAGTTAGTACTTGCTTTGTGGTTAAAATAAATTATTGGTGATAATACATAGTATGTACTAATACATTAATGTAATATTATGCATATTATGTACTAAACCATAATGCTGAGATCAGAAAATAGTTTAGTTTAGAATTCTGGCTTTGGGAGCCAGAGGTGGGAGTTAAAATCTCTCTTTTCTGGCGCTAGGGAGGAATTTAACCTCCGATCTTCGGATTACAAGACCGATGCTTTTAGACTAAGCTACTAGGGCAAGCTCATTCTAGGGCTTTATTTTCTAGTCATCCTGCTAGTGGGATGAGGATTAGAAATAGAGCGAAATATAGGACTGAGGCGATTTGTCCAATAATAATGAATGGGTGTTCTACTGGTATTCCTCCAATTCATGTAAGGATAATTATGTCTGCAACTAGGGTTCAAAATAAGAATTGGGTGATTGGTCGGAATGTTAGTCCTCGTTGTTTGGATGTGTGTAAGATTGGTACTACCATTAATACTAGGATAGAAAATAGGAGAGCCAGCACTCCTCCGAGTTTGTTGGGGATTGATCGTAGGATGGCGTAGGCAAATAAGAAGTATCATTCAGGTTTAATGTGGGGAGGGGTGACTAAGGGGTTTGCGGGGGTGAAGTTTTCCGGGTCTCCTAGCAGGTTGGGGGAGAAGAGGGCGAGGCATGTTAGGCCTAGGAGTATTGCTACAAATCCTAACAGGTCTTTGTACGAAAAGTACGGGTGGAATGTAATTTTATCTGCGTCAGAATTAAGCCCTACTGGGTTGTTTGACCCTGTTTCGTGTAAGAATAGAAGGTGCAGGATGGTTGCTGCGGCGATTACAAATGGTAGTAGGAAGTGGAAGGCGAAGAATCGTGTTAGGGTTGCATTATCTACTGAGAATCCGCCTCAGATTCATTGGACTAGTGCATCTCCTGCGTAGGGGACTGCAGATAGAAGGTTGGTAATTACTGTGGCACCTCAGAAGGATATTTGTCCTCAAGGGAGGACGTAGCCTACAAAGGCTGTTATTATTACTAAGAGGAGGAGGACTACGCCAATATTTCAGGTTTCTTTGTAAAGGTAAGAACCATAGTATAGTCCTCGGGCAATGTGTATGTAAATACAGATGAAGAAGAAGGAAGCTCCGTTGGCGTGAATATTGCGGATAAGTCAACCATAGTTGACGTCCCGGCAGATGTGGGTGACGGAGGAGAAGGCGGTTGAGATATCTGAGGTATAATGTATGGCTAAAAATAGTCCCGTTAAGATTTGGGTAATTAAGCATAGTCCCAATAAGGATCCAAAGTTTCATCATACTGAAATATTTGAGGGGGCTGGTAGATCAACTAATGCGTCGTTAGCGATTTTAATTAGGGGGTGTGTTTTTCGTAGGCTTGCCATTAGGGTTCTTATAGTTGAATAACAACGGTGGTTCTTCAAGTCACTGGTCTCGGTTAAAATCCGAGTAAGAATTATGACTTATCTTGTTTCTTTACTGTTAATTGCTTTGATTGTTGGTTTGGTTGCTGTGGCTTCTAATCCTGCTCCTTATTTTGCTGCTCTTGGTTTGGTGGTAGCGGCGGGGGTTGGGTGTGGGGTGCTTATTGGTCACGGGGGGTCATTTTTGTCTTTAGTTCTTTTCTTAATTTATTTGGGCGGAATGCTGGTGGTGTTTGCATATTCTGCAGCCTTAGCTGCTGAGCCCTTTCCCGAGGCGTGAGGGGATCGGTCTGTGGTTGGGTATGTTCTGGTTTATCTTTTGGGGGTTGGTTTAATAGTGGGTTTATTCTGAGAAAACTGATATGAGGGCTCTTGAGGGGTGGTTGATAATTTGAAGGAGTTTTCTATGTTGCGGGGCGATACTAGTGGGGTAGCTATAATGTATTCGTCTGGTGGGGGGATATTAGTTATTTGTGCTTGGGTATTACTTTTAACTTTGTTTGTTGTGTTGGAGCTTACTCGGGGCTTAAGTCGTGGTGCTCTTCGAGCTGTCTAAATAGTGGCTAGAAGAATTGCAAGTGTTGTAGACAGGAGGAAGATAGTTAGGTAAGTTTTAATTATTCCTCGTTGGGTGTCACTTGTGATTTTGGCTATTTTTACTTGTAGGGATGTTGTTCCTTTTGGCCCTGCGGCTTCAAATCATGTTTGGTCTACGAGTTGGGTGGCGATTGATTGTCCTAGGGTTAAATTGAGTTTTGGAATGAGTCGGTGAATGATTGCGGGAAAGTATCCGAGCATGTTAGAGAAGTGGTGGAGTGGGGCTGTGGGGGTGGTTTTGAATTGTTTGTTAGTTAGTGCGGTTAGTTCTATGGCAATTAGTAGGCCGGCGATTGTGACTGCAAGGGCGGCTAATTTCAGGCTCATTGGTATAGTTATGATGGGGGTTTTGGAGGGTAGGAAGTTTGATGTGATGATAAGGCCTGCAATAATGCTTCCTCAGGCGAGTCGTTTGATAGGGTTGATAACTGATGGGTCGTTTTCATTAATTGGGGAGAGGGGGAGGAATCGTGGGGTTCCTATGGTGACGAAGAATACGACTCGGAAGCTATACACGGCGGTAAATGATGTGGCGATGAGTGTAAGGACTAGGGCTCAGGCGTTTAGGTGTGAGGTGTTTAGGGCTTCGATGATAGCATCTTTTGAGAAAAAGCCGGCTAGGAAGGGGGTTCCTGTGAGTGCTAAGCTGCCAATTGTTAAACAGGTTGAGGTAAATGGTATTAGATTTTGTAGGCCTCCTATTTTTCGGATGTCTTGCTCGTCGTTTAGGCTGTGAATAATTGACCCCGAGCATAGGAATAGTATAGCTTTGAAAAAGGCATGTGTACAGATGTGTAGGAACGCTAATTGGGGCTGGTTAAGTCCAATTGTAACCATTATCAGGCCTAGTTGGCTTGATGTTGAGAAAGCGACGATTTTTTTAATATCATTTTGGGTTAAAGCACAGGCAGCTGTGAATAATGTGGTTAGGGCTCCCAGGCAGAGGCAGACTGTTAGGGCCAGTTCGTTGTTTTCTATAAGGGGGTGAAGTCGGATTAGAAGGAAGATCCCTGCAACAACTATGGTGCTGGAGTGTAGTAGGGCAGACACTGGCGTGGGGCCCTCCATGGCGGAGGGAAGTCAAGGGTGTAGCCCAAATTGTGCTGATTTTCCGGTTGCCGCTAAGATTAGTCCTATTAGGGGAAGGGTTATGTCAAAGTTTTTTGATAGGAAGAAGATTTGTTGGATTTCTCATGAGTTTATGTTTATTGCAAGTCAGGCCATGGTTATAATTAGGCCAATATCTCCCACTCGATTGTATAGTACGGCTTGCAGGGCTGCTGTGTTAGCGTCTGCTCGTCCGTATCATCAGCCGATGAGGAGGAATGACATAATTCCAACTCCTTCTCACCCAATAAAAAGTTGAAATATGTTGTTGGCTGTTACTAGGATAATTATGGCCACTAAAAATAGAAGAAGATATTTGAAAAAGCGGTTTATGTGGGGGTCGGAGTGTATGTATCATGATGCAAATTCTAGAATTGACCAGGTGACGTAAAGGGCAATGGGGGTGAAGATGAGGGAGTAGTGGTCAAATTTAAAGCTGATGTTAATGTCAAATACGGATGTGTTTATTCAATGTCAGTTTGTTACAATAGTTTCTGCTCCCTGGTCTAAAAAGATTATGAGCGGGAGGAGGCTGATAAAGAATGCGGTGCTTACGGCGGTTTTTACGTGCGTGGTAGCTCATTTTGGGTCTTGTGGGTTTGGATTGAGTGTGGTTAGTAGGGGGTAGATAAGGATTGTAAGTACTAGGATTAGTGTGGAGGAGAGAATTAGGGTTGTTGGGTGCATAGCTTTCACTTGGATTTGCACCAAGAGTTTTTGGTTCCTAAGACCAATGGATGAGCTGTTATCCTTTGAAAGCTCGAGGAAACCACGGAGTTTAACCGTGGGAGTTAAGGATTAGCAGTACTTATTGCCTCGGGCCTTCCTCGGTGAGTAAGGGGATTTTAACCCCCATCTTTAGAATCACAATCTAATATTTTGAGTTAAACTATACTTACTAGTAGCATCAGCCTCACATAAGTTCTGGTTTTGTTACTAAGAGAATTACGGGGATGAGGTGAAGGGCTATTAATAGGTGCTCTCGTGTGTGGAAGGGCGGTAGCCCTACAATGTGATTGGGTGTTGGGCCTCGTTGGGACATTAGGAATATGTAGAGGGAGTAGCCTGCTGTAATTAGTGTTCCTGTTCCTGTCAGGGCAATTGTTCATGGGGATCAGTTGAACAGAGTGCTAATAATTATGATTTCTCCTATTAGGTTTGGAAGGGGCGGGAGTGCTAGGTTTGCGAGATTGGCGATGAATCATCAGACTGCTGTTAGTGGAAAGATTATTTGGAGCCCTCGGGCTAGTACTATGGTACGGCTGTGGGTTCGTTCGTAGGCAGTGTTAGCTAGGCAGAATAGTGCGGAAGATACTAGTCCGTGGGCAATTATTAAAATAATTGCTCCCGTAAATCCTCATGGGGTTTGGATTAAGATTCCTCCTGCGACCAGGCCCATGTGGCTTACGGATGAGTAGGCGATGAGTGATTTTAGGTCTGTCTGGCGTAGACAAATAGAGCCGGTTATAATAATGCCTCATAGGGCGAGGATGATGAAGGGGTAGGCTAGTTCTTTAGATAGGGGGTCTAGTATTACTATTATTCGTATCATCCCGTAACCTCCTAGTTTTAGCAAGACTGCGGCCAGGACTATAGAGCCTGCTACTGGGGCCTCTACGTGTGCCTTTGGAAGTCAAAGGTGTACACCATAGAGGGGTATTTTTACTAGGAAGGCAATTAGACACCCGGCTCATCAAATTTTATGTCCTCATGAGTTGAGGATGAGCGGTTGTGAGTATTGTAAAATTAGCATGGATAGGGTTCCTGTGGAGTGTTGGAGGAGGAGAAGGGCTACTAGGAGGGGTAGTGACCCTGCTAGGGTATAGAACAGGAAATAGGTTCCTGCGTTTAGGCGTTCTGTTTGATTTCCTCACCGGGTGATGATAATAAGGGTGGGGATTAATGTGGCTTCAAATATGATATAAAATATAATGATTTCTGTGGCCCCGAATGCTATAATGAGGAAAGTTTGTAGTGAGGCTAAAAGTGTAATATATAGTCGCTGGCGGCTGATTGGTTCGGGGTTGATGTGGTTTTGGCTGGCTAGGATTATTAATGGGAGCAATCAGCAGGTTAATACCAGGAGGGGGGTTGAAAGGGGGTCTGTGGCTATATAAATGTTAGAGGTGGATCATCCTGTTTCTGATGTTCATTTTAATCAGGTTAGGCTGATGAGTGCAATTAGTAGGCTGTGTGCAGTTGTGGTTGTTCAGAGTCATTTTGGTGAAGATAACCAGATTGTTGGGAATAGCATAATTGTGGGGATTAGTACTTTTAGCATTGTAGGAGGTTAAGGTTTTGTAAGCGGTCAGTTCCGTGGGTCCGGGCAGTAGCAACTAGGAGTGCTAACCCTGCGCTAGCTTCGCAGGCGGAGAAAGCTAGTAATAGTATAGGCGCTGCAGAGAATCCTATTGACTCGAATTGTAAGGCCCATAGGGCTAGTGCGATAAAAAGTGATAATATTATCCCTTCTAGGCATAGTAGTGCAGAAAGTAGGTGGGTTCGATGGAATGCTAGGCCTATCAGCCCTAAAATGAATGCTGAGCTAAAGCTGAAATGTACGGGTGTCATAAGGGGGTCATGGAATTAAACCACGATCTTCTGAGCCGAAATCAGAGGTCTTGTCTTGGACTAACCCCCTATTCTGCTCATTCTAGGCCTCCTTGGGTTCACTCATAGATTAGCCCTAGTGTAAGTAGGATTAGGACTGTTGTGGCCCAGAAAAAGGTTCCGGCGGGGTTATGGAGTTGGTCTCCCCAAGGTAGGGGGAGGAGGAGTGCAATTTCTAGGTCAAATAGTAAAAATAAGATTGCTACTAGGAAAAATCGGAGAGAAAATGGTAATCGGGCAGATCCTAGGGGGTCAAAACCGCATTCATAGGGAGAAAGTTTTTCTGCGTCTGGGTTTATTTGGGGGAGCCAGAAAGATACTACTGCTAGAATAGAAGATAGAGCTGTGGTGATAATTAAGATGGTAATAATTAGATTCATTATCTTTCCTTGGGCTTTAACCAAGACTGGGTGATTGGAAGTCACTCGTACTGACTTTAATACTAGAAAGATTATGAGCCTCATCAGTAAATTGATACGTAGAGGAATAGTCATACTACGTCGACGAAGTGTCAGTATCATGCGGCGGCTTCAAAGCCGAAGTGGTGTTCGGATGTAAAATGATATTGGATTTGTCGTAGAAGGCAGACAGCTAAAAAGGTTGATCCAATAATAACATGGAGTCCGTGGAATCCTGTGGCCACGAAGAATGTTGAGCCATATACTCCATCTGCAATTGTGAAGGGTGCCTCGTAGTACTCTATGGCTTGGAGGGCTGTAAAGTAGAAGCCGAGTAGAATAGTGAGTGTAAGGGATTGGATGGCTTGTTTTCGTTCTCCTTCCATAAGGCTGTGGTGTGCTCATGTTACTGTTACTCCGGATGCCAGGAGAACAGCTGTGTTAAGAAGGGGCACTTCGAATGGGTCTAGGGTAGTAATTCCTGTGGGGGGTCAGCACCCTCCTAGCTCGGGCGTAGGTGCTAGGCTTGAGTGGTAGAAGGCTCAGAAGAATCCGAGGAAAAAGAATACTTCGGATGTAATAAAAAGAATTATACCATAACGTAGGCCTTTTTGGACTGGGGGAGTGTGGTGTCCTTGGAAAGTCCCCTCTCGAATAATGTCTCGTCATCATTGATATATTGTAAGGAGAAGAAGAATTAGTCCGAGAGATATTAGTGTAGTTGAGTGGAAGTGAAACCAGATTGCTAGGCCAGATGTCATTAGGAGGGCACCGACTGCGCCGGTTAGTGGTCATGGGCTTGGATCAACCATATGATATGCATGTGCTTGGTGGGCCATTAAACGTTCTCTTGGAGATAAAGGCTTAAAAGGAGAACAAATACATAAGCTTGAATTATTGCCACTGCTACTTCTAGCAGCGTAAGTAGGAATAGGACGGTGGCTGTTAAAATTGCTACTGTTGGCATTATTGGGAGAAGAACAAATACAGCGGTAGCAATTAGTTGAATCAGTAGGTGGCCTGCAGTTAAGTTGGCTGTTAGTCGCACACCTAGGGCTAACGGGCGAATAAACAGGCTAATTGTTTCGATAATAATTAATACAGGGATTAGGGGAATGGGCGTTCCTTCGGGCAAGAGGTGTCCTAGGGCAACTGTTGGTTGGTTTCGCATTCCAATAATAACAGTAGCAAGTCAGAGTGGTACAGCAAATCCTATGTTTAGTGAAAGTTGTGTTGTAGGTGTAAAGGTGTAGGGCAATAGTCCAAGCATATTAATAGTAATAAGGAATACTATTAAAGAGGCTAATAAAAGGGCTCACTTGTGCCCGCCCACGTTTAGGGGTAGTATTAGTTGGTTAGTAAATCGGTTAATTAGTCAACCTTGAATAGTAATTAAACGGTTATTAATTCATCGTGATGAGGGGGTTGGGTACAGTACTCAGGGTAGTGCAATTGCGATAGCAATTAGCGGAATTCCTAGGTAAGAGGGGCTTGCAAATTGATCGAAGAAGCTTATTGCCATGGTCAGTCTCAGGGTTCGGTTTTGTGTTTTTCGGCGCTCACGGGGGTGGGTTCGTTTGGTGAGATGTGGTTTAGGACTTTGGTTGGGATGATAGTAAGGAAGATTAATCATGAGAATACTAAGATTGCAAATCAAGGGGCGGGGTTTAATTGAGGCATTTCACTAGAGGTGGTTAGGAGGCACCAATCTTTGGCTTAAAAGGCCAACGCTGTATTCCTGTTTTAGCTTCCTAGTGAGGCGTCTTCTAGCATAAGTGAGGATCAGTTTTCAAAGTGTTCGAGTGGAACTGCTTCAACTACAATGGGCATAAAGCTGTGGTTTGCTCCACAAATTTCAGAGCATTGTCCATAGAATACACCTGGGCGGGAGGCGATGAAGGCGGCCTGGTTTAGCCGCCCTGGGACTGCGTCTATTTTTACACCTAGGGATGGAACAGCTCAAGAGTGTAGTACGTCTTCGGCGGAAACAAGGACTCGGATTGGGGATTCTATTGGAACAACCATTCGGTGGTCTGTTTCAAGGAGGCGGAATTGTCCTGGGGTAAGGTCTTGGGTAGGAATTATGTAGGAGTCGAATCCTAGGTCTTCGTAGTCGGTGTATTCGTAGCTTCAGTATCATTGGTGTCCCATGGCTTTAATTGTTAGGTGGGGGTCATTAATCTCGTCTATAAGATAAAGGATTCGGAGGGAAGGGAGGGCGATTAGAACAAGGATTACGGCTGGTAAAACAGTTCATACAATTTCAATCTCCTGAGAGTCTAAAATATATTTATTAGTAAGTTTGGTTGAGACTATTGCAATAATAATATAAAGTACTAAAGTGCTAATTAAGAATACAATTATTAAGGCGTGGTCGTGGAAGTGAAGAAGTTCTTCTATAACGGGTGATGCCGCGTCTTGGAATCCTAGTTGTGTGGGATGTGCCATTAAGCATTAAGCTTAAGACATGCGGGAATTTAACCCACGATTTCACCTTGACAAAGTGATGTAATTTACGAGTTTACTAATGTCTTTAGAAGGAAGTGGCAGAGTGGTTATGTGGCTGGCTTGAAACCAGCATATGGGGGTTCAATTCCTCCCTTCCTCGTTAATTTGATTGAACTTGAACAAACGCTGGCTCCTCGAATGTGTGGTAAGGAGGTGGACATCCGTGGAGTCATTCTACGTTTGTTATGGTTAATTCTACAGATGAGACCTCCCGTTTAGCGGCGAAGGCTTCTCATAGAATAAATAGGAACATAATTACTGCTACTAATGAGATAAGTGACCCAATAGAAGAGACTGTGTTTCAAAGGGTGTAGGCATCTGGGTAGTCTGAATATCGTCGTGGCATTCCTGCTAATCCTAGGAAGTGTTGGGGGAAGAATGTGAGGTTAACACCTACAAATATTACCCCAAAGTGGATTTTGGTTCAGGTGCTGTGTAGTGTGTATCCTGTAAATAGAGGGAATCAATGTACAAAGGCTGCCATAATGGCAAATACAGCACCCATTGATAGGACATAGTGGAAGTGTGCAACTACATAATATGTGTCGTGGAGAACAATGTCAAGTGATGAGTTGGCTAAAACAATTCCTGTTAATCCACCCACTGTGAATAAGAAAATAAAGCCTAGGGCCCATAGCATGGGTGTTTCTCATTTAATGGATCCGCCATGAAGTGTGGCTAATCAGCTAAAAACTTTTACACCAGTTGGGATGGCAATAATTATTGTTGCAGATGTAAAGTATGCACGGGTGTCTACGTCTATTCCGACTGTAAACATGTGATGGGCTCAGACAATAAAGCCTAGGAGGCCGATTGCTATCATGGCTCATACTATTCCTATATATCCGAATGGTTCTTTTTTACCTGCGTAGTAAGCTACAACATGAGAAATAATACCAAATCCGGGCAAAATAAGAATATAGACTTCTGGGTGGCCGAAGAATCAAAATAGGTGTTGGTAAAGGATCGGGTCTCCTCCTCCTGCGGGGTCAAAGAATGTTGTATTTAGATTACGGTCTGTTAGAAGCATTGTGATACCGGCGGCTAGTACTGGGAGGGACAGAAGTAGTAAAACGGCTGTCACAAGCACGGCTCATACGAAAAGGGGCGTTTGATACTGAGAGATGGCTGGGGGTTTCATATTAATTGTTGTGGTAATAAAATTAATTGCCCCAAGAATGGATGATACACCTGCTAGGTGAAGAGAAAAGATAGTGAGATCTACGGATGCTCCTGCATGGGCAAGGTTTCCTGCGAGTGGTGGATATACTGTTCATCCTGTCCCGGCCCCGGCTTCAACCCCAGAAGAGGCTAAAAGGAGGAGGAATGAGGGGGGAAGAAGTCAGAAGCTTATATTATTTATTCGGGGAAATGCCATGTCAGGGGCTCCAATCATTAGTGGAACAAGTCAGTTCCCGAAGCCTCCGATAAGGATGGGCATTACTATAAAGAAGATTATGACAAAGGCATGAGCAGTAACGATAACGTTATAGATTTGGTCATCACCTAGAAGTGACCCGGGTTGGCTTAGTTCAGCACGGATTAGAAGGCTGAGGGCAGTTCCAACTATTCCGGCTCAGGCACCGAATACAAGATAAAGGGTGCCAATGTCTTTGTGGTTGGTAGAGAAGAATCAGCGTGTGATTGCCACAGGTAGGGTAGCCGAGCGTTTAGGCGGTGGGTTGTAGCCCCGAAGACAGAGGTTCAAGTCCTCTCCCTATCAGAGCCCCGTGGTGGAGTACACATTGGATTGCAAATCCAAAGACGCAGACTAATCCCTGCCGGGGCTTTTCCCGCCTTACTCGGCTAACGGCGGGAAAGTAGATGAATGCTCGCTGGTTTGAGCGCTTAGCTGTTAACTAAGAGTTTGTAGGATCGAGGCCTTCTCATCTAGTAAGGCTTTAGCTTAATTAAAGTGTCTGATTTGCATTCAGAAGATGTGGGATAGAGTCCCGCAAGTCTTAATCAGGGACTAGGAGATTTTCACTCCTGCTTAGAGCTTTGAAGGCTCTTGGTCTGGTTATCCTAAGTCTCTTAGGTTGTTAGTGTAAGAATGGCGGGGGTGATAGGTAATAATCCTAGGGCAACTGTTGTGGAGAGGGCTAGGGGAATTGTTGATTGGGTTGTTAGGGTTCGTCAGGGGGTGATAGAGTTGGTTGTGCTTGGGGAGATGGTTAATGTTATTGCGTAACATAGCCGTAAATAGAAGTAAAGGCTTAGTAGGGCAGCTAGGGCTATAATTGTGGCGGTTAGGGGGAGTTCTTGTTTTGCAAGTTCTTGTAAGATCAATCATTTTGGCATGAATCCTGTTAAGGGGGGGAGGCCGCCTAATGATAATAGAGTAAGGGCGGTAGTTGTTGCCAGGATTGGGCTTTTGGATCATGTTGTTGTTAAAGTATTAATTTTTGTGGTTGATGCCATTTTTAATGTGAGGAATGCTGCGGATGTTATGAAAATGTATGTTCCTAGTGCAATTAGGGTTAGTTGGGGCGTATATTGTAGAATAATAATTATTCACCCCATGTGTGCGATTGAAGAATAAGCTAGGATTTTTCGTAATTGAGTTTGGTTAAGTCCCCCTCAGCCTCCAACTAGGGTTGATAGGAGACCTAGGGATGTGAGTAGTGTGGGGTCGATGGTGGGGGCCACTTGAATGATTAGTGCAAATGGGGCTAGTTTTTGTCAGGTGGATATAATTAGCCCTGTTAGCAGATCAAGCCCTTGAAGGACTTCTGGTATTCAGAAGTGTATTGGTGCTAGACCAATTTTTAGTGCTAGTGCAGTTATGATTATAGTGGTGGCCAGGGGGTGGGACATGTTGTTAATGTCTCATTCTCCGGTAATTCATGCGTTTGTTGTGCTTGCAAAGAGGATTATTGCAGCTGCGGTTGCTTGGGTTAAGAAGTATTTGGTTGTTGCTTCAACTGCTCGTGGGTGGTGATGTTGTGCTATTAATGGGATGATTGCAAGAGTATTAATTTCTAGTCCTATTCAGGCGAGCAGTCAGTGGGAGCTGGCAAAGGTTAGGGTGGTACCTAGTCCTAGGCTGGACAGGAGGATTGCAAGTACGTAAGGGTTCATTGATAGGGGAGGGATTTTAACCGTCATGTTCGGGGTATGGGCCCGAAAGCTTGATTAGCTGACCTTATCTTAGAAAGTGGTGTAGAGGAAGCACCAGGAGTTTTGATCTCCTGAGTATGGGTTCGATTCCCTTCTTTCTAGGAACTGGAGGGGTTTTAACCCTCATAAGCCACTCTATCAAAGTGGTCCTTGGGCATTCAGGCACGGTTCCTTTATTCGTTATAGTTGTGGGGGGAGGCCTGCGAACGCGATTGGTAGGGCAATGTGTCATAATACTAGGGCTAGGGTTAAGGGAAGAAAGTTTTTTCAGACTAAGTGCATTAGCTGGTCATATCGGAATCGGGGGTATGAGGCTCGAACTCATAAGAATACTATGGACAGGAGTGCGGCCTTGGTTATTAAGTTGATTGTTGTTAATTCTGGGAAGGCTGGGATGTGGGATGCCCCAAGGAAGAGGATGGCCGACAGGGTGTTTATCAGTAGGATGTTAGCATATTCGGCTAGGAAAAATAGGGCGAATGGCCCTCCTGCGTATTCTACGTTGAATCCGGATACTAGTTCGGATTCACCCTCGGTCAGGTCAAATGGTGCACGGTTTGTTTCTGCCAGGGTTGAGATATACCATATTGCGGCTAGGGGTCAGGCGGGAATTAAGAGTCAAATGCTTTCTTGGGTAATGCTGAAGGTTTGTAGTGTGTAGCCGCCTGAAAAGATAATTACTGATAGTAGAATTAGTCCTAGGCTTACTTCATATGAAATTGTTTGGGCTACGGCTCGTAGGGCACCAATTAGCGCATATTTTGAATTTGATGCTCAGCCTGATCCGAGGATTGAGTATACTGCGAGGCTTGATAGTGCTAGTAAAAATAAAATACCCAAGTTTAGGTCTGTGACGGGGTGTGGTATTGGTATTGGTGCTCATAAGGTTATGGCTAGGGTTAATGCAAGTATGGGGGTAGCTAGGAAGAGGAAGGGGGATGACGTGGATGGGCGGATTGGTTCTTTGATAAATAGTTTTACACCATCGGCGATTGGTTGAAGGAGTCCATAGGGTCCTACTACGTTTGGTCCTTTTCGTAGTTGTATGTAGCCTAGAACTTTTCGTTCGATTAGTGTTAGGAAGGCTACTGCTAGGAGAACAGGGACAATGTATGCGAGTGGATTAATTAGGTGAGTTATTAAAATGTTTAGCATAACTAAGAAGAGGATTTGAACCTCTGGCTGAAAGGGCTTAGGCCTTTTGCAATTACCATGCTCTGCCATCTTAGTATGGCCTTATTTTGGCTAGATTTAAGTTGTTCTCCCTTTTCTTAATTTAGTTGTTTTCATTAATTAGGGGTGAGGCGTACTTTTAGCATGGGCCTCTCTTTTCCGGTCCTTTCGTACTAGGAAAAGTAACGTTACAGATAGAAACTGACCTGGATTGCTCCGGTCTGAACTCAGATCACGTAGGACTTTAATCGTTGAACAAACGAACCCTTAATAGCGGCTGCACCATTAGGATGTCCTGATCCAACATCGAGGTCGTAAACCCCCTCGTCGATATGGACTCTGGGAGAGGATTGCGCTGTTATCCCTAGGGTAACTTGGTTCGTTGATCGGCCTGGGGGCCGGATCATAATTGGTCAGATTTTCTGTGACTTGGAAATGTCTTTCTTGGTTTTAGGTTTTTATCCCAGTCCACTCGGAGGATCTTTTTTTCTCCGTGGTCGCCCCAACCGAAGGTAAAACACCATGGTCCATTAGGTTTATGCTTTTTAATTAGTTGCTTGACGTGGCTGGGTTTGTACCTTAAGCTCCAAAGGGTCTTCTCGTCTTGTATTTGTATGCCCGCTTCTGCACGGGGAGATCAATTTCACTGACTAGAAAAGGGAGACAGCTAAGCCCTCGTTTAGCCATTCATACAGGTCTTCATTTAAAAGACAAGTGATTGCGCTACCTTTGCACGGTCAAAATACCGCGGCCGTTGAACTTGTAGTCACTGGGCAGGCTGGACCTCCTATACTTAGGTGTTTGCAGGAGGCGATGTTTTTGGTAAACAGGCGAGGCTTGTGTTTGCCGAGTTCCTTCCTTTTCTTTTGGTCTTTCCGGGGTGGCACTCCAGTGTGGGGTTAACGATTGGGGTGTTGTGGGTTTTTCTTGATTTTTTTGTTGTTCACATTGCCCTCTTGTTTTGGGCTCGTTGATTACCAGTGGTTGGTCCGATCTGGTTTACACTTGTGCCGGGAGAAGGGCGTGCCTTCTTGTTACTCATTTTAGCATGGTCTCTCCCATGTTGGCATGGGGCGGCCTAATAGTTTTAGGGGAGTAGGATTATTTATCAGTATAATAAACTTTGAGCCGTTTGAGCTTTAACGCTTTCTGTTCAGGTGGCTGCTTTTAGGCCCACTAGGACGGCGAGTTTTGTAAAGTATGATCCTTATCCTCCTGTGTAAGGTTGTATCCTTGGTTAAAGGGGCTGTACCCCCTTTAACTAACTCTCATATCTTTCTCTTTGTATTAGTTTAGGTGATTACTTACTTTATTTGAGGAATATGAGGCTGAACTTCTATCCATTTCTTAGGCAACCAGCTATCACCAAGTTCGGTAGGTCTGTCACCTCTACCCAGAGCTCTTCCCACTCTTTTGCCACAGAGACGGGTTGGCCCACATAGGCTGTCTCGGGGTAGCTCACTTGGTTTCGGGGTTTCAAACTAAAGGTCTCTTTGCTTGAGGGTGCTGGCTAAATCATGATGCAAAAGGTACGAGTTTTAATCTCTGCTTTTTAGTGCTTATATGGGTTGTTTCATTTCTCTTTCAGCTTTCCCTTGCGGTACTTTTTCTATTGCTTGAAGAACCTTTTCCGTCGCCCGTACTAAGGTGGTAAAATGGTTTGGTTTGTGTGTTGCAGTTTATGTTGTGTTATTTTTATTATTATGTTATTTGGGTAATTAAGCTAGCTGTTTGGCTCAGGGCGATCCAACTTGCATGGATGTCTTCTCGGTGTAAGGGAGATGCTTAACTATCTCAGCCACGTCCTGGGTTTGGTCCAAGTGCACCTTCCGGTACACTTACCATGTTACGACTTGCCTCCCCTCGTCGGTGCTTTGGTGTTAAAGTACCATTTGGTGCTATTTGACAGGGGAGAGTGACGGGCGGTGTGTACGCGCCTCAGAGCCGAGTTCAAAAGGACTCTCTATTTCCTTTTTACTACTAAATCCTCCTTTGAGCACTCTTTTCATAGTGCTGTTCGTATTATTCTATTGTAGAAAATGTAGCCCATTTCTTCCCACTTCGTACGCTACACCTCGACCTGACGTTTTGGGTTGTACCCATTTTGCTTACTGTTAGTCCTTCACAGGGTAAGCTGACGACGGCGGTATATAGGCGGGGGTGACTAGGAGTGGTGAGGTTTAACGGGGGTTATCGGTTCTAGAACAGGCTCCTCTAGGGGGGTCTAAGGCACCGCCAAGTCCTTTGGGTTTTAAGCTGACGCTCGTAGTACCCTGGCGGACGTTTGTTGTAATTTAACGTCTAGGTTTACGACTGAGCATAGTGGGGTATCTAATCCCAGTTTGTTTCTCAGTTTTCGTGGGGTCAGGTGGGCTAGAATTAAAGCTACTTTCGTGCTTGGGCTTCGGACACTCAGAAGCGTATGACGGCCAAGGGGCCCTTCGGCTTTATTTTTGCTTTCCTTAACCACCCTTTACGCCGTGTCTATCAACTAGGGCCTCTCGTATAACCGCGGTGGCTGGCACGAGTTTTACCGGCCCTCTTAGCGCTAACTAAGTCAAGTTTTCACTTATGGCTTAATATTTATCACTGCTGAATTCCCTTGGGGGTGTGGCCTGGCAAGGCGTCTTGGGCTAAAAATTTGTGCCTGATGCCTGCTCCTCGTCCCCGGGCGGGGGATTAAGGGCATCCTCACAGGGCTGCGGAGACTTGCATGTGTAAGTTGAGCTAGAGCTGATAGTAAAGTCAGGACCAAGCCTTTGTGCATGCGGAGCTTTTTAGGGCTCATCTTAGCATCTTCAGTGCTATGCTTTGTTTTAAGCTACGCTAGC